AGTAGCACGATCTAATTCAAAAATTTCACCTAATTGAGCACGTCTTGCATATTTTTTCACAGTTGCAGGATCACTATAACTGACTCCATTAAGTTCGCCACCATAGAACTCAACAGTTACTCCCACTTGCTCGACACTATACTTGGATTCTGCCCTTCTAAAAGGAACATCGGCTCTCACAATTCCGTCCCCATCTACCAAAACGACTGGAAATGTTTCAAAAAAGGTAGGCATACGACGTACAAAAAGCTCGCGCCCCTCTTTATCTCTAAAGATAGGATGTCCTAACCATCCAACAGCGATTCCATCCCCGTTGTCCATTGAGCCCGCTCTGAATAATCCCCCTTTTGCTGGATTATTGCCGATATAATCATAAAAAGCTAATTTTTCGGGAATTTTAGACCAAGCTTCTGCTAAACTCTGATTTTCAGCTAGTCCGGCACCAACCCTTCGATATATTTCTTGCTGGAAGTATCCCTGATCCCATTGATAACGAGTGGGACCAAACAATTCGATGGGGGTAGTTGCTGAACCATACCACATAGTTCCAGCAACTACAAAAGCTGCAAAAAAGACAGCAGCGATACTACTGGAAAGGACAGTTTCAATATTACCCATACGTAATCCTTTGTATAGGCGTTGGGGCGGACGGACACTAAGATGAAATAGGCCCGCTAATATGCCCAACGTCCCTGCTGCAATATGATGAGAGGCTATGCCTCCCGGAATAAAAGGATCAAAACCTTCTACGCCCCACGTAGGACTTACAGATTGTACTTTTCCAGTTAGTCCATAAGGATCGGACACCCATATTCCAGGACCATACAAGCCTGTTACATGAAATGCACCAAACCCAAAGCAAGCTAACCCTGAGAGAAATAAATGAATTCCAAAAATCTTGGGCAAATCCAAAGAAGGTTTTCCTGTACGTTCATCGCGGAATATTTCTAGATCCCAATACACCCAATGCCAAATAGCTGCCAAGAAGCACAAGCCAGAAAACACAATATGTGCCCCGGCCACACCTTCGTAACTCCAAATACCCGGATTTGTTACAGCCCCTCCTGTGATACTCCAACCACCCCAAGAATTGGTTATTCCTAAACGAGTCATGAAGGGTATAACGAACATACCCTGTCTCCACATTGGATCAAGAACGGGGTCTGAGGGATCAAAAACTGCTAATTCATATAGAGCCATTGAACCAGCCCACCCGGAAACTAGAGCTGTATGCATTATATGGACAGCAAGCAACCGACCGGGATCATTCAATACGACGGTATGAACACGATACCAAGGCAAACCCATGAAAATACCCCTTTGAAAAATAGACACTATGTAACTTTATCACATTGGAAAAGACTATACTATATACTTACGCTTTTTAGTGGATTATTTCGCAGCAAGGGTTCATATTTTATTCCATTTTGTTGGTAAGGTAATAATGGAACAATTCTGTTCGTAGGAACAAAGAAAAGCAGATCTATTCTATACCCGATAAGTACCAATACGCAATGGGGGGATTCGTCCCATTTTCTATGAGCGAATGCATAGAAACTTGTTCATCGTTCGAATGGACCGACCCATTTGTAAGTGTAAGACTTTTCCTTTATCCATTTCGTTTTCTTTTCAATCTTATGAAAACAATAAACTCATTGTTACGTTTCCACATCAAAGTGAAATCTAATCCTTAACTCTTTTGTCTTTCATTTGATGCCTATTGGTGTTCCAAAAGTGCCCTTTCGGAGTCCGGGAGAGGAGGATGCAGTTTGGGTTGACGTATAGTGCGACTTGTCAGACATATTGGGTCATATGGGATTTCCCCGTTCTCTCCCCGATCGAGATACCCCCGCTTCGCCAAAAAAATTGATTGAACCATCAAGAATTTGGAGCGTGAAGTGCAATTAGATCAATTTTTTGAGGATCAATTCAATATTATCAATTATAAGAATTTATGGTTGGCTTGATTGGACCAATAAAATGAAGTATCCAGGCTCCGTTTAGAAAATAACACTTAATTGTTAATATGGGTATGATTATCACTTGTATCATACGTAAACGATTCCTAATTTATAACAAATGAGCGATCTCAAACTGCCAATCAATGAAAACAAAAAAGAATATGATAACTACATCAAATATTTGGCGGAAGGAAGACATGAAAGGAATTGAAAAAAAAAATCGTATCAAAAAAAGTGGTATTGGGATCATTTGTCCTATATGTACAAATCAAAATCGGTTGGATCTTTACCCGGAGTAGAGCATAAACCTAAAAAAAAAAAGAAATTGAAAGGGCCCATTCAGGAACAAGAAAATTACATCGTAATTTAATTTGGAGATGAAACAATGCATCAATGAGAGGTTAATTTGATAGGTTTATAGAAGGTATAAAAGTCCTTATAAAATTTATAAATATAAAAAAGAGAGAGCCGACACATTGATTCTTTCTTTTTTTTTTTTGCAATTTTTTTGAACCGTATGCATTAAAAGGTGCGTGTACGGTTCCTAAGGGATAAAATTTTGTCCTAATCAACCGACTTCATCGAGAAAGATTACTTTTTTTAGGCCAAGAAGTTGATAGTGAGATTTCGAACCAACTTATTGGGCTCATGGTCTATCTCAGTATAGAGGATGAGACCAGGGATCTTTATTTGTTTATAAACTCGCCCGGTGGATGGGTAATACCCGGAGTAGCAATTTATGATACTATGCAATTTGTGCCACCAGATGTACATACCGTATGCATGGGATTAGCCGCTTCAATGGGATCTTTCATTCTGGTCGGAGGAGAAATTACCAAACGTCTAGCATTCCCTCACGCTTGGCGCCAATGAGTTTTTATTTGAGAGAAAAAGAAGACTATGCCTTCGCCATATGGAATATGAATAAGAATATTGAGTAATAATAGCATGGCACTTCGAGTTCGGTATGAGCAAACCTTTATTGTTTTTCATAACATGAGATTCTATATCGGGAGAGTAGTATGAGACAAAAGATATTTCCGATTTATCTTATCTATCGGGAGTTCGTTTCAGCGTCACAATTTTTGTTTTCACACCAGAATTATTTTTCCAATATTTATATTATCAAAGCATACTAAACTATCAAAGCATACTAAACTGGAAAAAAAAAAAAAGAGAATTTTTTCTTCTTTGATCGAATCAAAAAGAAACTTTGGGATTGCTGAATCACAGACGAGAGAAATTCTAAATTCAATATAGAAAGCAACGGAACCCTCATAGTATTTTTTAACTATACCGAAAGGAAGGGTGGTAAATGGATCATTTAATGATCTGGATCTGATAGATCCTAGTTATCTTTTTTCGCGATGGAAGGTAAAAGTAAATTCCATTGTGGAGCCGTATGCAATGCACAAAAAATGCCTGTACGGTTGTTCAATTATATAATATAATTTTATAATTTCTATTTTTCTTCTTCTTGTTATTATTTATCTCTTTCCTTCGCCCGATCGTACAAGATAGAGGATAGAGGAACCTTTCATTATATCATCAGGGTAATGATCCACCAACCTGCTAGCTCTTTTTATGAGGCCCAAACAGGAGAATTTGTCCTAGAAGCGGAAGAACTGCTGAAACTCCGCGAAACCCTCACAAGAGTTTATGTACAAAGAACAGGCAACCCCTTATGGGTTGTATCCGAAGACATGGAAAGGGATGTTTTTATGTCAGCAACAGAAGCCCAAGCTCATGGAATTGTTGATCTTGTAGCAGTCGAAAATACTGGGGATCTTGTATAAATCTTTTATTCCATTTCATTTCAAATCATAATTCGAACGAACTGAACTGCGATTTTAGATTTTATTACCGGGTTAAAATGAAATTAAATAGAATAGAAGAAATTCACAATCAGCTGGTTAGGATCGATCTAAACCAGCCCTTTTTGTATACGAATCAGCATGCCAACTATTAAACAACTTATTAGAAACACAAGACAGCCAATCAAAAAAGTCACAAAATCCCCCGCTCTTCGGGGATGTCCTCAACGTCGAGGAACATGTACTAGGGTGTATGTGCGACTCGTTTAGAGCATGAGCTGGACCAAAAGAGGGGAAACTTTTATTCCAGTATCAATGACCGTTACCGATGATGAATAGGATGAAATTTTCACTATCTAATTCAAAAAATACCTCCATTGTGTATGAAATTTATGGTTTCCATTGGTGCAAATCCAATCACCTTAATTGTAGATGATAAGCAACTCCCCATTGGTAGCAAATGGTTATCCATTAAGCGGGGAATTGGTATTTAAGAAGCAGAAAGATTATGCTCTCGCTCTTGCAAGAACGGACTCACAGGGTCAGCTACCTAGCCAACTTTCATAATTAAATGCCGTTACTGTATGGGTAGATCTCGTTGTGAAAAGATCTATTATTGGATAATTTATGGGTAGAGTCAAAGAATGTGAACTGTACAAGTTACTAATAACATTGATTAATGGGGAAAGGGCTCCGGTGTATAGAGAGGACCTCACCGTTTACGAAGTAACCATAGAAACGAAGGAACCCACTATTTTTTTTTATCCTTTTACTTTATTTTATACAATACTCAATTTGAAATACAATACTAAATTTGAAATTTACTATTTTTTTTTGATACCTAGTATCGATACAATTTCTTATATCGAGGTAAAATGCCTGTAAAAAAAAAATCGTGGTTGGGAAGGTCATAGTAGCAAAAGCCATTGGAATTTTTATTTTATACATCGGAAGAATCCGTTTTGTTATTAATAAACCAGGAAGGGGAAAAGAATGACTAAAATAAATCAATTAAATTAGTTATTCATCGAAGTTTCATTTGATTCAATGACCAGAATTAGACGGGGTTATATAGCTCGGAGACGCAGAACAAAAATTCGTTTATTTGCATCAACCTTTCGAGGGACTCATTCAAGACTTACTCGAACTATTATTCAACAAAAAATGAGAGCTTTGTTTTCTTCTCATCGGGATAGGGGCCGACAAAAGAGAAATTTTCGTCGTTTATGGATCACTCGGATAAATGCAGCAATTCGTGAGATTGGAGTATCCTATAGTTATAGTAGATCAATAAATGATTTGTACAAGAGGCAGTTGCTTCTTAATCGTAAAATACTTGCACAAATAGCCGTATCAAATACAAATTGTCTTTACATGATTTCCAATGAGATCAGTAAATAGAGAGGTTGGAAGGAATCTGCCGGAATAATTTAAACGGGGGTCCCCGGAGAATGAACTCCGGGAAGGTAGAGTCAAAATTAATATGAGTGTGATAATGATAAAGTAGTAAAAATAAATGAACACGTTTCAATAAAAAATTTCTTCTTCATTTTTCGATTATTTATTTTTTTCTTACGATTTTTTTACGACGTGTCAATCCAATCCAAATTCTCGAATTTTTCGAACAAAACATCAACCTGGGTGGGGATTCGGATTGGAATTTTGATTCAATCAATTGCGAAATAGGCCTATTTCTTTCTGGTTCGAGGACCTGTAGTTCTAGGAGTAGGCTCAGCTCTCTCAAATTGTTTCTCATTATTAAGAAAAGGTAACAAAGATAAAATACGAGCTTGTTTGATGGCAATAGTAATTAATCGTTGTTGTTTCAAAGTCAATCTATTCATTCGTCTAGATAATATTTTTCCTTGCTCACTAATAAATCGACTAATTAAACTCATGTTTCTATAATCAATTCGATCCCCCGATCCAATTGGGGGCAAACGCCTACGAAAAGATCGCTTGGATTTAAGAAAAAGCTTGGATTTATCCATGGTTTATTCCTTATCTCTAAAATCCTATTTCTTAAATCTAATTTATGATTTGACGGAAATAGGAGTTGATTGATTTATGGTTTATTTTATATTTCTTTTTATTATTTATATTTATTGGATTTTTATATGTATTCTATTAATTATTAATTAAATTAGAATTTTTTTTTTATTTTTTATTATTTTATTATATGATATGATGATATGTAAATGTAATTTTTTTGTTCCTGTTTTTTTGAAGGGAAGGTACGCACGCGTTCTCTTTGATCTATTTCTTTATCTCCCCATGAATCGTATGTTTGTAACAATAGGGACAGAATTTTCTCAATTCCAATCGATTAGGCGTATTGTGTCGATTCTTTTGGGTAATATATCTGGAAATGCCTGGCGATTCCTTATTAATATCGTTTCGGACACAACTGTTACATTCCAAAATAACTCTTATTCTGACATCTTTACCCTTGGCCATGAACCTCCTTTGAATTTTGGATTCACTCAATTCTGTCATTTTCGACCCGAAACAAAAAAAGTTGCTGACCTGAAATCCAATTATGAAAGATTTCGTTGCAATCAAAAATTCATAGAGAAAAAATAATAATAAGAATAAGTAATACAACGATTTGTACCTATCAATTATATTATTTATAATCTTAATATAGCATTTAATTGAAATATTTTGTATGATTTTGTTGCCCTCGACCTCATTTCCGCTACCCCTCTAGTAATTTGAGCCTGAACCCAAGTTTCGATGCGGTTGACTCCACTTTTTAATTTTTCTCTTTCTTTTAATTTTAATTTCATCCTAAAGACTGACAAAAGCACAAAACTAAGAAAGAGAAAGGGGGCGGGATTAGTCACAGACTATTTCTTGTATCTCTCTAATCTTCTTAGGCCCTTCCCATGTCAATAACTAGAATGAAGAAAAGGGGAATGTCAGCGCATCTGGGAATAAACGATTGATCTCTATCAATAAACCTGCTAAAGACCCGAACCATAGAGTACTTAGCACAGGTGCCACAGAGAGATATGTTTTTATATCTCGCATTGAAAATCCTCCTTTTTATTGTAATTTTTATTGTAATACATATATGAATATGAATGCATATGTAGTAATACATATGTAGTTAAGAATCGCTTGTATTTGTACACGAAATTGATAACTAAAATGAATATATGAATATAAAACGACCCGATAGATGATATTTTCCTTTCCTTACAACAGAGAAAGGGCGTTTCCTTCTTTCTCGGAATATTACCGAGAAAGATTTTTTTATCTGTTGGGTTTCATTTCATATGTATTTTCATATGTATTTTCATATGTATATAATATAATTTTTTTTTTATTATATGTTTTTTATTATATGTTATATAATCCGTGAGACCAAAAAGAAGAAATGACAAGAGAATTTTTATATCAATAGGGGAAATAACGATGTGGAAAACAAAACGTGGATTCTCTACAATGACACTGTAGGCCAATTGAAAGGGATGTAGCGCAGCTTGGTAGCGCGTTTGTTTTGGGTACAAAATGTCACGGGTTCAAATCCTGTCATCCCTACCTATTACTTATTCTATATCCTATAGGCATTAACGAAGGATCAATAGTGATCAATGAAAATTGGACATACCTAATATTTCAGTTTATGATACTATATGCATGTAAGATCTATTGGGTTACAAATAGAATCCTTTTCTTTATGATCTTATCTATTGTGATAAGAAAGCGCTCTTAGTTCA